AATTTCTTGGCTTAGTGTGAGATCGAAATATACCTACCTAACCTAATCTTAACAATGAGTGAATCAATGAGTGAAAGTATGAGAAATGGAGTTTAATCCCATTTATAGCATATGGCAGACCAATAACTTCCCGAAGGGTACTAGCCTTCGTATTAAAAAAAAAAAAAAAAAATGCAATTCAATTTAAAATCAAAGAATTTCTATATAGAATTATATGGGGAATGGTGATTAGAATGAACGATTCATAAATATAAATCACAAATCAAAAAATTGTATGGAATAATGAAAGACAGAAAAATCCTTTGAATTGCATCATATTAGTCCATTATATTTATATTGACAATTTCAAAAAACTATTCATACTATGATCATAGTATGATGGCAGTCGGGCAAGTATGCCCCCATCGTCTAGTGGTTCAGGACATCTCTCTTTCAAGGAGGCAGCGGGGATTCGACTTCCCCTGGGGGTAGGGTACTACGAAAGGAAGTTGATCATGGATTATCAATAAGCTTGGAATTGATTCTTCCCGGGTCGATGCCCGAGCGGTTAATGGGGACGGACTGTAAATTCGTTGGCAATATGTCTACGCTGGTTCAAATCCAGCTCGGCCCAATAATTCGCGGATCCACCATAAAATGATATAACCCATTTGTCCTTCTACAGAAATGCTTGACTTGATACGGAAGAATAAAAAAAAAAAACAAAACTCTTTTTTTATTCATTGACAGATTGATTATCAATCAATTTTACAATAACGAAAAAATGACTATTAATCCATGCTCCTCTCATTAAAGTACATGTCTCCACGCATATCAATCTATTACTCGTGTCTCTGTCTGTTAGAATATGACAATTCGAATCAAAAATCTGCATAGAAAGGTTTGAAGGAAATTAAATCAACAACATACGTTGTACACTTTATTTCCCTGGGATTGTAGTTCAATTGGTCAGAGCACCGCCCTGTCAAGGCGGAAGCTGCGGGTTCGAGCCCCGTCAGTCCCGATGGATCCAATCAAAATCCAATCAAAAAATACATACATCAATTCATCTCTTCCCTTCCTGTGCAAGAGAGAACAAATAAGATAACTTCATTTTATTCCAAACGGGATCTCTCTTTTTTTTTCACATTTTTCATCAAAAAAAATATGGGGAATTTCTATTTCTTCAACGAGTACTGATTGATGGGAGAAAGACATATGTGAATTACCACAATTATTGGTAGCATCATATTCAGGATTCGAAGGAATACCGTACTGGGTCTAGCTTTTTTGATTACGCCCGATTTTTGTAATGGAATAGAGTACTATACGTTTCCGGAAAGCACATACACAAAGGGAATTTGGACGATACAAAATAAACTTAACATCGTCAACTTTGATCTAATTTTTCGTCTTAAAGGAAAATATATCCGTGCTATTGTTTGCTTGAGTTTGTTTATAACCAATGTGAGGGTAAAGGTAGTCTGATGAGACTTCATCAGACGATTGCATTGGACAAGAGGGCAGTAGATTATAGAAAAGAAAGAATGAAAAAAAAAATTCGAAATCAAAAAAAGTAAAGAAATTCTTGATTGCATCAGGAATCCCATTTTTTGTTTCAATTCGGTATGGATAAAAGATCTTCCTATGTTATACTATTCAATTCTCGACGATGAATCGATTTGATAGCTCCGATATTGTTATTCATGATATTTTAATACGATTCGATGTCATCGAGATGCAATGCATCCCATTGAATTTACAAGCGAAACATTTATCAGCTCTATGGGATTAAATCCCGAGTTATTGCGAATAAAAAATGAAACGATGAGATTATGGAAGTAAATATTCTCGCATTTATTGCTACTGCACTATTCATTCTAGTTCCTACCGCCTTTTTACTTATAATATACGTAAAAACAATCAGTCAAAGTGATTAATTTGAATTAACCTTGACTTTTTAGTTCTTATCAATGCTTGAAGATAAGAAAAATGAAAAGGATTCAAATTTCGCGTCTTAAATGAAATTGGCGGACTAGAATTATCAGTATTCTACGAGAGAAGTATTCTATGAGATCCGATAGTATGGTAGAAAGATTCATATATTTCTTTCTACCATACTATCTATTATTGTTATTGAAGTGTATAAAATTGTACTGTATAAAAATAGAGGTTGAATATCGATCAATTTGAATATAGATGAATCTACAATATATATCTGTCTATTTATATATAGATATCATATCAATTACATATATGTAATATTAATATAATATACATAGTGGTCCAATTCGATTTCTTTGCTTCATAATTCATGTTGATTCCAATGAATCTAAAATGAAATAATCGAAAGGCCACTAATCTTTTTTTAGCATTCGAAAGAAGTAATTGATTGAGCAGTTGACAGATGATCCAGGGGTTCGGAACTTTTTATCTTCGGATTTCGTTTCGAAAAGAATTAGCAAACCCCATCTTTAACGTTTGAACCATGATATGAAATGAGTTCCATAAAACAAGCATA